TTTTGTGCAAACTAGTGTATTCATATCTCAATTAGAAGTTCCTAGATGGAACGACTTTCATTTTATGTCAGAAGATATGAATATGTACTCTATGTCAAACCACGTGAGCAGTCGTTAGCATTACTAGGAGACATACCGGTATTTATATTTCATTTTGAATTTAGTCATTCGAAGGTCTCTTTTATTAGTTTGAATAGCAGAAAAAAATAGAATTCTCTACTGTATCCCCGTATCGTTTATACCGACGAAATACCAAACGAAATAGAACGATCTTAGAAGGGATATAATGAAATTCTTTGATTGGTTGTTCCTAGAGAAATGATCCGTTTTCTATGGGATAGGGACAACAAACAATTAATTATAACAAATAGAAAATCAAAATAGAAATAAAAAAAATTCTAAATCGAATAAATAATATTCCAAAAACGAAATAGAATATTACAATAAAAAATCGAAAAAAATAAACAGAATGTTCTTATTCGAAACGCCCTGTGATCTTCAACCAATTCTGCGCTTCAATATAATTCCCAGGCGTAAGGGCTATAGCTTGTTTCCAATACTTAGCGGCTTGATCGAACCAAGCCTCCGCAATTTCAGAATCTCCCTGTTGAATGGCCTGTTCTCCGCGGTTGGAATAGGTGAGTAAACTCCTTCCCTTAGAACCGTACTTGAGAGTTTCCTGCCTCATACGGCTCACCAGTCAATTCTTTTGGTGTCCCATTTTTTTTAATGGACCATAGACTATATCTAATTGAATGAGATTTCTTATAGAATAGATTCGATCTATTCTATTTTTTTGCGAGTTAACCAAAAGAAAGGGGGTGTTAAATTTCATGAGTTTCAAACTTGAATTTTTATTAATACAAAATGGAATCCGTTTTATAGTTTTATCTTTTCTCCTACCTTCCGAAGAAGAAAGCATCAGCATTTCCACTCTCATTCGAATTCGAATTTTCTGAAAGGTAACTATCTCGGTTTCATATATTATATACTTTCCATATATGATATAGAAATCTATAGAATCTTTGAAAAAGACTTTTTTTCTTCATAAGAAAGAAAAGACTTACTATCTTTGGGATCTGATACTACACCGCTGCTCAAAATTTTAGGGGATCAACTCTATTACATAAGTGGATTCCTAACTTTGTATATCATAATACTTTTATATCATAATATTAAGTAAGCTATATCATAATATTAAGTAAGCAGTTCTTATTGTATCGGCCCAAAACCTCTCTAATTGATCTTTACGGCGCTTCCTCTATCAATTAGATCCTTTATCCATAGAATAAAGTATCTAGGCATATCTATTTCTTCATATTTCGACTTCTATGAAGTTTCTACAGCTGATAAAAATCGTTGTTTTGGACAATATATATGTAGAAAGCCTTTTTATAGTTATAGTTATAGTATTTCTTAGCGGATTTGCTCTTTCTTTTTTTTTCTTTCTATAGTGGAGATAGTCGCACGTAATGACAGATCACGGCCATATTATTAAAAGCTTGTGGTAAGAACGGGTTTCGTTCTAGTGCCCGAAAATAATATTCCAAAGCTTTCGTATGTTCTCCGTTACTTGTGTGGATAAGACCTATGTTATAAAGTATATAACTTCGATCATAGGGATCAATTTCGAGTCGCATAGCTTCATAATAATTCTCTAAAGCTTCCGCATAATTTCCTTCGGATTGAGCCGACATCCGTTACGGTCGTCATTCAGTTCGAAGAATCTCCGCTCCAGAACCGTACGTGAGATTTTCATCTCATACGGCTCCTCCTTTATGTGCATAATGATAAAAATACATAGAATCAAAAAAGATTGCAATATTCTCATTATCAACTGAGCAGGGCTAGTGTTTTTACACGAAATCTCTAGCCAACCTTCCTGTAAAAGGTCTTTTCTTAACATCAAGTATATTGGTACTGGATAAAAAAATGGTAACTCCAACAATTTCTTTGTCCTCAACGTCGCTTAATTTCCAGGAATTAGGCACTTCAACAGTCTTCGATGGTTATACGGATATCCAAAATACAAACGAGATGGATGTTTGTTTGTCCCAACCATTCTTGTTAGTCCCGATCCCGATAAGGAAGGGGATAATTTTTAACAAAGTTTTCGTGTTGTTGATTCGTAAGCGTAGTGCTTCTTCCATCATGCCGCCTATTGGTACTAGTGGAGTAGGGTTGACCTAAGCCATAGGTATAGGTAGAACCTTTTGCTTAATACTAAAAATCGAAAATTGAAGCATCTGAGGCTGCATTAATCGGGGATACACGACAGAAGGAATTAATTGTTTTAAACTTCACCTTCAGCAAGCGTAGATTTTTTTCAATTTTTTTTCTATCCGAAGAATGTGCCTTTCTCCTAAGACTGAGAGCGATAAATAAAAAAAAAAAGATAATCAAATCGCACCATCTCTGTAATAGGTGAATGCCTCTTTTTCTCCCGAAGTTGTCGGAATTATTTGTAATAAGATATTGGCTACAATTGAAAAGGTCTTAT